ATAAATTCGAATAAATTAAAAAGGCGTTCTTATTCGAAACGCCTTGTGATCTTCAACCAATTTTGCGCTTCAATATAATTACCCGGAGTAAGCGCTAGAGCTTGTTTCCAATATTCGGCAGCTTGAGCGAACCAAGCCTCCGCAATTTCAGAATCTCCTTGTCGAATGGCCTGTTCTCCCCGGTCGGAATAGGGGGTAAATTCCTTCCCTTAGAACCGTACTTGAGAGTTTCCGACCTCATACGGCTCAACGGTCAAGCTCTTTTGGTGTACGTTTTTTTAATCTACCATATATAATTAAATATAATTTAAAAATATAATTAAATGAGATTTCTCGTGGATCCATCACATTTTTTATACCAAAAGAACAAGAAGTTATGAGTTTCAAACTGGAATTTTGATTACTAATTTACTCAGTTTTATCTTTTCTCCCGCCTTTATTAAAGTAGAGGCATTTCCGCCATCAGTAGAGTTTTCTAAAAAGGTAACTATCTCGGTTTAATATATAACGATATTTATTATAGAATCCGTGAAAAAGACTTTCTTTTATAAGAAAGGCTTACTATCTTTGGGATCTGATGCTACACCGCTGCTCAATACCTTAGGGGATCCACTCTATTACAGAAGTGGATTCCTAACTTTTATTTCATATCATGACATAGACATAAATAAGCAGGTTTTTTATTATATTGTCCCAAAACCTCGCGAATTGATCTTTACGGCGCTTCCTCTATCAATTAGATCCTTTATCCATCGAATAAAAGTATCTAGGCATTCCTATTTCTTCTTAAAATTTTATGAAGTTAATTTGGTTGCTACAGCTGATAAAAATCGTTGTTGTGGACGATACATATGTAGAAAGCCTATATTTGGTTTTTCTAGTATTTTTATGTTCTTTTTCCTTTTTTATTTCTATAGTGGAGATAGTCGCACGTAATGACAGATCACGGCCATATTATTAAAGGCTTGTGGTAAGAATGGGTTTCGCTCTAGTGCACGAAAATAATATTCCAAAGCTTTTGTATGGTCTCCGTTTCTTGTGTGGATAAGGCCTATGTTATAAAGTATATAACTTCGGTCATAGGGATCAATTTCTAGTCGCATAGCTTCATAATAATTCTGTAAAGCTTCCGCATAATTTCCTTCGGATTGAGCCGACATCCGTTACGGTCGTCATTCGATTCAAAAAATCTCCGTTTCAGAACCGTACATGAGATTTTCATCTCATACGGCTCCTCCTTTATGTACATAATGAAACTAATACATGGAATCAAAAAAGATTGAAATTTTCTCATTATAAACTAAGTGGGGCTGGTGTTTTTACAAGAAATCTCTAACCAACCTTTTTGTAAAAGATTTTTCCTCAACATCAAATCTGTTGATACTAGATAAAAAAGGGGTGACTCCTGCAATTTTTTTGTCTAAATGCCGCGTAATTTTCAGGAATTAGTCACTTCAACAGTTTTCTATGGTTATACGGGTATCCAAACACGAACGAGATGGGTGTTTGTTGTCCCAACCATTCTTGCGAGTCCTGATCCTCATAAGGAAAAAGTCTAATTTATAACAAAGTTTTCCTGTTGTTGATTCCAAAAAGTAGTGCCTCTTCCTCTATGCCTCCTATTAGTACTAGTGGAGGAGGTTTGACCTAACACAAGCATAGGTGTAACCTTTCGCTCAATACTTATAATCAACAATTAAAGCATTTGAGGTTGCATTAATCGGGGATACACGACAGAAGGGCTTGATTTATTTACAAACTTCACCTTCAACAAGCGTAGATTTATTTCAAATAATTTTTATTCCTTATATCTCGAATAAGTATCATGCTACTTTCTCCTAAGAACATGAAAAAATATAAATAAATTTAATTCTAAAAATTAAAGATAAAGTAGAAAATAACTAAAAAAAAAGAATCAAATCGCACCATCTCTGTAATAAGCGAATGCCTCCTTCTCCCCCGAAGTTGTCGGAATTATTCGTAATAATATATTGGCTACAATAGAGAAGGTCTTATCAATAAAATTTCCAGTTATTCCAGATCTAGACATAGGCAGAAATTCATGCTATAATTTATTTTAATTCCCTTCGTGAGAAAATAATCCCACAATTAAAGGAATTTTCCAATACAAAATAACATAAAACCAGACTCAGTAAAATTAAACTTCTACTCAAACTCAAATTCTTTTTTGCAGGAATCCATAAAAACTAATAAATATTGAGAACGGTTAGATTTTATTGAAATGAAAATATAGTTGTATTAAAAATATTGGAAAATTTTTAGATTGCATCAAAGTTGAAGAATTACCGAATTTATTTGAAGCTGTAGGAAAATTCAAGAAGTTTTGAGTAAATTATGATCCAAAGAGGAAAAAGAGTTGAATAATTGCTCTATCATGGATGAAAATAAAATAGAATAAAGGTCTAAACTAAAAAATGATCTAAAAAGCGCCATTAAAAATAGTATAAAAAAATGAGCAATCGGTGAAGTGGGTCCAACTAATTTATTTAATCCGGTAGACAATTTTTAAAAAATAAAATAAGGAGTCCCATCTTCGTAAACATGACACGAATAAATGCTTTTTTTTTACAATTTGTCCCACAAAATTATCTAATTTACCTAGCCTCGACTAAGATTTTAAAAAGTTTTTTCCCTTTTTTTAGTTAAAATAGAGTGTATGCTTTTATCCAAAAACCAAAACTATTTTTTCGATTTATTAGCAACTTTATCATTATGTAGGAGAGATGGCCGAGTGGTTCAAGGCGTAGCATTGGAAATGCTATGTAGGCTTTTGTTTACCGAGGGTTCGAATCCCTCTCTTTCCGTACCCGTCACCTAATTCAATAACAACGTTAATGTTATTAAACGCAATATCTCAAATAAAATACACGATTAATTATTGCAACAGTTAGGGCTTTCTTGGATATATTTTCGCTATTCCTAATCCCAATTGCTATAATATTTAAAATACTAGAAAGAATGGACAAGGAATTAAAACCTCCCTATCAATCTATGATACGAGACATGAACAGGAAAAAATCCTCGGAAAAAACCCCTTACTCTTTATATGGGTGTAAAGGGAGGGTAAAATTGTCCAAATTCTTCTTATTTTAGTTAGATTTAAGTCTGACGAGAATAATATTCTACAACCAGCAATTCATTTATTTTCAAACCGACCCATTTACTATCTAGTATTTCATTGACCGATCCTTTATATTGGAATGGATGAAGGGTCAAATGTTTTGGCAATTCCTCACGGGAGGATGAATCAATATACTTTTGAACCAGAGACTTAGATTTTTGTTTATCTCTCACGATAATAATATCGCGGGGTTTGCAGCGATAACTTGGTATATCTACTATACCACCATTAACTAAAATATGTCTATGGTTAACCAATTGGCGGGCTTGAGGAATAGTCGAAGTTAGACCTAATCTAAAAAGGATGTTATCCAACCGCATTTCAAGCAATTGTAGTAAAACTTGACCTGTGGACCCTTTTGCTTTTCCGGCGATATGAACGTATTTAAGTAATTGTTGTTCTGTAAGACCATAATGAAAGCGTAATTTTTGTTTTTCTTCTAAACGAATACGATATTGAGATTTTTTACCGGGGCGTAATTGGTTTCTAAAATCGTTTCCTGTTCTAGGCTTTTTAGTTGTTAGTCCCGGTAAAGCACCCAGACGACGTATTTTTTTGAAACGTGGTCCTCTGTAACGCGACATAAAGACTCCTTATGAAGTTGCATAAACCGAAATGAAATATGAAATTAAACTAAAGAATAAATATAAAAAAAGAAAAATACAACATAAAATGTAAATTCAATAAAAAATTGATAAAAATTTATTGAAATATTATACTAGAAAGAATAATTAGATGAATTCTCTTAATATCCTGGCCTTAATAGATTATATATCTAATTTATCGTATTTAGATTAAATAATATAAAACGAGTAAATACTAAAAACTCTTAAAACATATTTTTTTTATCATATTAATAGAAATTATTCTAATAAGAATATAAACATCAAAAAAAGTAAGGGTTTTTTTCTTGATTGATTTAGTGGACATAGAAAAAACTCCTTCAATTCTTTTTTTATTATAATTTCTTAGGAGATACTACAAGGGTGCCATTTGGTAAAAGTATAAGAAGCCTTTTCAATTTATTTGATTTCACATTTTCCACTATGAAAAAAATCAAACAGATGGAGAAAAGCCCGCTATCGGAGTCGAACCGATGACCATCGCATTACAAATGCGATGCTCTAACCTCTGAGCTAAGTGGGCTCACATAATATAAATTGTATACATACAGGAGTTTAGTAAACTACAGGAATTTTCGCTATTAACTCGTCACATAACAATTAATTTCTAATTGGATCCTTTTCTTTTATCAAATATATGATTATCGATATTTTAATTAGATAGTAAGATTTTTTTTAATGGTTTTTCCTATACTATATTTAGATTTAGTAATCTAATTTTATTTAAAAAACCTTTAATTGGGTTCAATTTTTATTACATAATTGAAACAAATAACTTTAAATAAATTAGCGGAGTCGATTTAAAATTTTAAATATCTAGAAATATAAAATCCAAAAATTAAACGAATTTATTTAAATTCGTTCAGTTTAAATTGTTTTTTTATTAAAAAGGGAATTTTTAGTTATAGCCATTAGATTTGTTAGCGATATTTAATTATTCAATATATAGAATAATTCAAATTCCTTTTAGTTATTTTTCGTTCGATAAGGACTAACACAAAAACAAAAGAATCGATCGTTCAAGTATTCAAAATTGAACGCTAAAAATAATAAAAATTAGGTAAAAAATATATATACCTAGAATAATACTATTAAGCCTATATATACTATATATGTAGTATAATATACTATATATATGTTATGTATGAATCAATAAAATATATTGAGTGTATATTGAATCATAATATAACTGAAATAAAAAAGTTAGGATAATGATATCCTACTTACAAAGTAAG